CACTACTGAAGGATTTAGTTGCACACTCGAAAGATAGCCCAGAAAGTCGAGGGAATGATTGGATAATTGGTTTATATGGATCCTTCCTGGTTGAGACCATACGTAAAAATTACATTGCCATAAATTGACAAGGTAATATTTCCATTTATTCAGCAGAAGGGGGGTACCTTTTGATGCCAGAATTGATTTTCCTTGTTGATACCTAACATAATGCATGAACGGATCTTTGAACAACCATAGGACGGTCGGAAAATCATTAGAAAAGACTTCTACAACATGTTTTATTTTTCCATAGAAATGTATTCGCTCAAAAAGAGTTCCAGAAGATGTTGATCGTAAACGAGAAGATTGGTTACAAAGAAAAATGAAGATAGATTCGTATTCACATACATAAGAATTATATAAAAATAAGAATAATCTTTGATTCCTTTTTGAAACAATAGAAATGGATTTCTTTGGAGTTGGAGTAATAAGACTATTCCAATTCTGATACTCATAGAGAAAGAATCGTAATAAATGCAATGAAGAGGCATCTTTCACCCAGTAGCGAAGAGTTTGAACCAATATTTCAAGATGGATGGGGTGGGGTATTAGTATATCTGACACATAATTTAAATGTAAAAAATTGTCTTCTAAAAAAGGAAATATTGAATGAATTGATCGTAAATTATGAGATTTTACTAATTCTTTCTTTTCTAAGGAAGATACAAATCGTAGGGAAAACGGAATTTCCACAATGACTGCAAATCCCTCTGATATCATTTGAGAATATAAATTCTTGTTATGCCCAAAAAATGGATTTTGGTTCGAATCATTAGCAGAAATAATAAAATGATTCGGTTGACACATTCGAGTAATTAAACGTTTCACAATTAGTGAACTGGATTTATTGTCATAACCAAAATTATCCAACAAAATGGATATATTTAAAACATGATCATGAGCAAGTGCATAAATATACTCCTGAAAGATAAGTGGATATAGGAAGTCATGTTGCCGAAATTTATCGAGTTCTAAATATCCTTGAAATTCCCCCATTTGAAATTAGATTTGAACCAAAGATAGGTGATTTCTTAGATTATCAAATGATACATAGTGCGATACGGTCAAAACTAAGGTATTATAGTCAGAAAAGAATAGATACCTCGGAGACAGGTAAGCTCATCAATGGACTCTCTTTTTTCATCTAATATGTTCATAACAAGATGGTTAGAAATCCTTTATTTTTGCAACCCAATCGCTCTTTTGATTTTGGAAAAAATTATCTTTATCAATATACCGCTTCTTCTACACATTCATCTCCAATCCATAATGGAGAATAGCTAATAGTTAGGATTCATAAAAAAAAAATAGATAATCCACTCATAGGAGAAGCCTTTCCCGCATCAGGCACTAATATATTTTTAACGTCTAATTAGATCGGGTAATCATTCAAATTAAGAACAGAAGCCCGTTGCTTTTTGTTTCCCTATAATTGGAGCCATACGGCTCTATCCATTTATTGACTCGACCCAACTTCGAATTCATTTTGTTCCGCTCCAAGACTTCAAACAAGTCTTTGTACCGATCCGGTAAGAATGCAATATTCTCAGAATTATCCATTGATACGACATGCTATTTTTTCCATTCATTCCCTTTCAGGATCAGTCGTGGTCTTACAAACTCTACCGATGGTATGGACGAATCCCTTGCTTCATCCAAATGTGTAAAAGATCCTAGCCGCACTTAAAAGCCGAGTACTCTACCGTTGAGTTAGCAACCCGCATAAAAATCTAAGATGTGTAGATACAGTCGAAATCAAAATAAATAAAGAAATTTGATTGCATAACACAATCAAAAAATGGAACTAAGAATAATAGAACAAAGAAAAAATTTTCATCGCATCGATTTTGAACTGAACATAAAAATGAAAAGATCAGATGAAAATACAAGAAATGAGAAAATAGATATAAATGTCAAATGAATTAAGTAAAGTCAAAAACCAAACCTATGCGACGGAGATAAATAGATTTATACACGATCAAATTATATTTGTTCGATACACTGTTGTCAATATAAATGTTGTGAAAAGAATACAATGGCGAAAATTGAAACAAATTCAATTTAAATAAAAAAATAAGGACTCGTGTTGGATTGGCACTACATAGATAATCTACATAGATACAAAAAGGTGTAGATAGAGAAAAGTAGGAAAAAAGATCCGAGTTATTCAATCAATATAAGTCGATCGAATAAGCAAGCTTGATTCCGTGGTTATTATTTGTTAGTAGAGTTCCAACGAAAACCACCCGATTGAGGGTAATGTCAGAATTTGATTTGATATTGCGAGATCCAATTTCTTCATCTAGTCACTTGATTTTTTGAATATCCATCTTAGATTTCTTTTGGTCGTTATATAACAATATAACATGGGATTCTATGGGAACAAATAGGCATGAATACAGTAAGAGAAGGAGGAATAGTATAGAAAAAGTTCTACTATATATGATATACGAGTCATCCCCACACTTTTTTTTTTATTTCATTAATTGAATTTCGTTTGATTAAAGCGAAATTCGTTAAAAACCTCTGCCTTCTTTGAAATATCATGAACAGTTCCTGTAGGTTGAGCGCCTTTTGCAAGGAAATATAGAATAGCAGGAACATTTGAATAAGTTTGATTCTTTATCGGATCATAAAAACCAACTTTTTGAAGATCTCTTCCTTCTCTTCGGGATCGAACATCAATTGCAACGATTCGATAGACGGCTCATTGGGATAGATGTAGATGAACAATACCCCCCCCCCCTAGAAACGTATAAGAAGTTTTCTCCTCGTACGGCTCAAGAAAAAATGATTCGAAGTTATGTCTATGTATAGAATTCTCATGGCAAATAGATCCATAAAATCATCAAATCAATTAGACTATGATTTAAGTCCTTTTTCTTTCCTAAAAAAAAATTTGTACTCATAACTCAAGTTGGATAACTCTCAAATAGCTCAAAGAAAACCCTTAAAGCATTTTATTTATTGAGTGGTCTCTAACCCCCTTCTTGTCTCGTTTAGAATCTGTTTTTATTCTTCATTCTGATTTAGTTGTTGAGACAATTGAAATTGGTGTTTCCTTGTTCCAGGATCCTTTATCTTTTCTTTGAATCATTGGGTTTAGACATTACTTCGGTGATCCTTAATCCTTTCAAAATGGCAGCAACATACCTTTTTTTGTGATTTCTTTCTATCAAAGAATCATAAGAACGGTTGATTCCCGCGTGTTACACTTTTGATCGAAACAAATCCAACAAATTTCCTTTTGGATTTGAAACTTTCTCGAATTGAATCCTTTCGATTTCTATATCGAAGATATACTTACGAAGTTGTTCCAACTTATTCATTGGCACTAACCCTAGACCCTTGCCCTTGAGAAATGAATCAATACTTTCTACTCGAGCTCCATCATGTACTATTTACATTACAACCCAACAAAAATTGTTGGTTCTAGTCGAACAGAACAAAGGATGTCGAGTCAAGAGCACTTTCATTCCTAATAAAATGGTGGATTCTTACATCCACAGCTGATCATGTCCTTCAAGTCGCACGTTGCTTTCTACCACATCGTTTCAAACGAAGTTTTACCATAACATTCCTCTGTTTTGGAACCAGTATGTAATTGATTCAATCATGGAATCATGAATAGTCATTGGGTCTGTCGGTAAATAGTAATCTATACTTTTGTCCTTCTATATGGTTACAAATGAGTAGATATTTTCTGAAAAAGTCTCAGCAATAATTCATTAATTCCCATATTTATAAATGCAACCTTTTTCCTATTTAATTAACACGAATAAATGAGTTCTTTTTGAATCTCCATCTTCGAGTGACTCGATAGGATAGATTCACTAATCTCACACTTCTTCGAATATCAAGGACTCATAAGAAGTCATTAAAAATAGTGATAAAAATATTGAATTAAAAAAAATGTCCTACTTCCACATCATTATTTAAATAATGTTTTTGAGTAAGTACCGCATTTTTTTTTAATCATCATAAGAAAGATCAATCCATGTTTCGTTTCTTTTCGAATTGAACCACCAATGATTTAAAACAGATAGATAGATTGAAAAATAATAGATTGAAAAAAAAATCCAATTTATTTCTTTTTTTATGGAATGGATAAAAAGGATTGATATATAAGAGAACGTTATTCTTTCATCTGATTGCTAAAATACAAATCGAAAGAATAGAGGATTCCATATTTATCAGATAAACCTGAACAATTGTCACTGGAAGTCATTAAATTATGAATATTTTTAAAATTTAAGGGATCACAAATCTTTTTTTTTCACAAAAATGGAAACACTGTTGTTACTGAAATAGAATGATAACAATATATACAACAATACTATTTGACTTGAGATTCCGTAAGTTTTTTGTAACCTTTCCATAAAATAAATAAAATGAAATAGAATGTATGAATGACCCCCTGCCTCAAATGTTACAGCGATTTACAACTATTTTCATAAGAGCCAAAGAAAAAAAATGACTAAAAAGGAGGTTCGAAAGAAAATAGATCTGTTACATATGTAATTTACTCGATCGTTTATTAATCAGATTCATACAGATACAGATATTAAAAGTGAGATTTCAATTGCCGATTAAGTTCTGTCCACCCCCCCCCCCCGCGATGATCAATTATAATAAAAAAAGGATCTTCTTTTACGGGATGCTAGAGGAGATAGTATAGGTACAAAGCAAAAAAAAATCGGTCCAGATTAAGTCGTTGTTCCTTTTTTTTTGACCCCAAAACCCAAACCCAGTGGCTTAATCCCGTTGATTGAATTCAATTAGTACCAAGAACCCCCTCTTGTGTAGAATTCAAAAATCGACAGAGAAATTTTTGGCTATCTCATTTAAGTTTAAGGGAGAGGGAATAAGAGATAGGAAATATAGGGGCTTTTTTTTTCGTATTTCGGGATCATTGAAAATTCAAATAGATATGGCACCGAACTTCTTATTAATTTCAA